AAAGTTAGCTTCAGTCATTATATATTGAACAGAAGCAAAAGCTTCAGTAACGGTCGGACGATAATAAAAAGTCATAGCAAATCCCGTTGCTACTTGGACTAAAAAACAAGTAAGTGTAATTCCTCCTAAACAATAAAATATATTCACATGAGGCGGAACATATTTACTGGTTATATCATCGGCAATCGCCTGAATTTCAAGACGTTCTTCGAACCAATCATAGACTTTATTGAGATAGGTAAACCAACGGACCCCCCCTGAGAACCGTATATGAGAATTTCATCTCGTACGGCTCAAACAAAAATACCAAAATACTGCTTGTAACGAAAACAGATATGTCTAATAGAAAGTTTGAAATTTCTTTATTTAATCCTATGATTCTAATTTTATTTGACGATAATAAAAAATAGAGATCCGAAAGCTATTCTTTTTGGTTATAATGCTAAAATCTCAAGTCGGCTCCCTCGTCTTTATCTTGATCTTTTAAGGCCTCTTGAATATTCTACTATATTACTTCATTTTTTTATTGTGTATAATGTGATTTTACTGTTGTCTTCTTTATTATTATTGAATTTTTATTATTGATAGGAATTCTCTTGTTAGGACCATATGAATCAATTAAAAAAACATCAGATTCATACTATAACCACGATGATTCAAAAAAACATTAAATCGAAGTCCAAAAATTCCCTGAGTAAGAACTGTTGGATCATCACTTATTCAATGAATAGATATAATGAAAAAAAATTCAAAGAAACGTTTATCCTTTGATCAAAATAAAGATAAGCTCCGGAAGCTTGAAAGAATGAAAATTATTCCATTTATTTTTACAACTCTTTGAAAAGTTTTTTAAGTCCGGTTGCGAGGTCTAAATATTTAGTATGAATCATAGTTCTAATATTTTTAGAATCCATTTTCTATATTCCGTGCTCCAGATACTAGAATAAATATCTGACGGGATAAAACCATCTCTATCAAGATGACAGATCCATTTTATGTTCTGTACTTTCAATAGGATCAATTAAAACAAGCCACACACTCATATTCCGGAAATACAGAAACAAATAAATTCCACGATCAAACTACCAAATCAAAATGGAATAGGCTAACAAACAATAAGAAACCAAAACGCTTAACTTTCCTTTCTATTGAAAAACTAATTACCCAATTCTTGTGAATCTAATTCATAGAAATTCCGTCGAGTAAAATGGACGAATTATAAATCTCCAAAATAATAGATAGAAATATCGCAAATAGGGCCATTGCAACACCCATCAAAGGAGTAGTTCCCCACCCCGGAGCTACTTTACCATATTCTGAATTTAATGGTTTCAATAAATCCCCTACAACAGTTCGTCTTGGACCAGATCTAGAATTATCCTCAACGGTTTGCGTAGCCATAAATACTATTTTTTATTCATTTAGATCTGTTGACTTTGTATACCATTTCGCTGTAAATATAAGGATCTTATCCTATAGATCTATTGTGATCTTGAAACTTTAGAATTATAATAATGGAAACAGCAACCCTAATTGCCATCTCTATATCTGGTTTACTTGTTAGTTTTACTGGGTATGCCTTATATACTGCCTTTGGGCAACCCTCGCAACAACTAAGAGATCCATTTGAAGAACATGGGGACTAGTTGAAGTAATGAGCCCTCCATATTGGGGGCTCATTACTTCAATTAAGATAATAAAAAATTATTTAACCTTTTTTCGTCGGAACTTTAGGGGGTTCTCTAAAAAAGATAGCGAAAAAAATAATTCCTAAAGTCGAAACTAAGAGGAATGTATAAACCAATGCTTCCATAGATTTGATTGTGGTTTACAATTATAGCTTTCATACCTGTTTATTGGGGCTCATTTCCCAACAAATAAAATAAAAAGAGTAACTGCAATGATTGAAATAAAGATTTATCTAGTTCTCTATGTGAAATTAAAAATCATAAAAAAAGTCGAAAAAGAACAAAAGAATGTTAGACTACCTGTTTTTTTGTAGTTGGATCTCCAAGTTTTTGGAATGCTCCAAATTCTACTTGAGCGTCTAAATCTGGGTCGATACCAGCAAAAACATCTCTGAACAAAGTTCTAGCACCATGCCAAATGTGCCCGAAAAAGAATAGCAGAGCAAATGAAGCATGTCCAAAAGTAAACCAACCCCTCGGACTGCTACGAAAAACCCCATCTGATTTCAAAGTAGCACGATCTAATTCAAAAATTTCACCCAATTGAGCACGTCTAGCATATTTTTTCACAGTAGCGGGATCGCTATAACTGATTCCATTAAGCTCGCCACCATAGAACTCAACAGTTACACCTACTTGTTCGACACTATATTTCGATTCTGCCCTTCGAAAAGGAACATCGGCCCTAACAATTCCGTCCCCATCTACCAAAACAACCGGAAATGTTTCAAAAAAAGTAGGCATACGACGTACAAAAAGTTCACGCCCCTCTTTATCTCTAAAGACAGGATGTCCTAACCAACCGACGGCTATTCCATCTCCATTGTCCATTGAACCTGCTCTAAATAACCCCCCTTTTGCTGGATTATTGCCGATATAATCATAAAAAGCTAATTTTTCGGGAATTTTAGACCAAGCTTCTGACAAACTTTGATTTTCGGCTAGTCCAGCACCAACTCTTCGATATATTTCTTGCTGGAAGTATCCCTGATCCCATTGATAACGAGTAGGACCAAATAATTCAATGGGGGTTGTTGCTGAACCATACCACATAGTTCCAGCAACGACAAAAGCTGCAAAAAAGACAGCCGCAATACTGCTGGACAGGACAGTTTCAATATTTCCCATCCGTAATCCTTTATATAGACGTTGGGGTGGACGCACACTAAGATGGAAAAGACCCGCTAATATGCCCAAGGTTCCTGCTGCAATATGATGAGAAGCTACCCCCCCCGGAACAAAAGGATCAAAACCTTCCACACCCCACGCGGGATTTACGGATTGTATCCTTCCAGTTAGTCCATAAGGATCGGACACCCATATTCCAGGCCCATACAATCCTGTTACATGAAATGCGCCAAAACCAAAACAAGCCACCCCTGCAAGAAATAAATGAATTCCAAAAATTTTGGGCAAATCCAAAGAAGGTTTTCCAGTTCGTTCATCACAAAAGATTTCTAGATCCCAATAAACCCAATGCCAAATAGCCGCTAAAAAGCACAAGCCTGAAAACACAATATGTGCTCCGGCCACACCTTCGTAACTCCAAATACCCGGATTCGTTATAGTCCCTCCTGTGATATTCCAACCGCCCCACGAATTGGTTATTCCTAAACGAGTCATGAAAGGTATAACGAACATACCCTGTCTCCACATTGGGTCAAGAACAGGGTCAGAGGGATCAAAAACTGCTAATTCATATAGAGCCATCGAACCGGCCCAACCAGCAACTAGAGCTGTGTGCATTATATGAACAGAAAGCAAACGGCCTGGATCATTTAATACAACCGTATGAACACGATACCAAGGTAAACCCATGAAAATACCCCTTATATCAACAAAAAATAGACACTATGTAACTTTATTGCACTTGAAAAATTTATATTATGGACTCTAGCCTTTCATTAGATTTTCTCGTAAAATGGAACAATCATATTTGTAGAAATAAAAAGAAACAGATTTATTCTATACCCGATAAGTAACAATACGCAATGGTGGGGAGACGAGAGGGGTTTACAATTTGATCTATGAATATTTAAATAAATAAATGCAGACATACTCACTTATCACCCCAATGACCCATTCGTAACAACTTTACTTTATTTAGTATTCCTAAAAAAAATGCAATATAATAAAAGTAAATCATTTTTAACACAATAAACTAATTCTTACGTTTCCACACTAAAGTTAGATATATTATTTTATTATTTCTCCATTTTATGCCCATTGGTGTTCCAAGAGTACCCTTTCGAAGCCCTGGGGAAGAAGATGCATCTTGGGTTGATATATAGTGCGACTTGTCAGATATAGTAGGTCATATGGGATTTCCCCATTTTCTCCCCCGATCGAGATATCCTCTCTTTCACCCCCAAAAGAAGAATGATTGAATCATAAAAAATTTGGAGCGTGAAGTGTAATGAAGTACAATTCTATCGATTTTTTGATTTTTAGAGGGGGTATCCAGATTATTACTCGAAATTATGAATAATTTATGGTTGGCTTGATTGAACCAATAAAATAAAGTACCCAGGCTCTGTTTAGAAAAAACCAATTGGTAATATATCTACGATCACCACTTCTATCATATTCATATATTTTACAGAAAACATTAAAGAAGAAATTCAGAAAATGAAGAAGTTATAACAAAAATACGTAGTATTGTAATATTTGTCCTATATGTGCAAATCCAAATCGGGCAGATCTTTACTCAGAGTAGAAAAGAAACCTAAAAGAATTGAAAAAGTCCATTCAGAAACAAGAAAATTACATTGTGATTGGACTTCGATCTCAATGAAAGCAATACATCAATGAGAAGATAGTTCAATAAATTGAGTCTATTATTCTTTTTTTCTTTAAAAGTTCGAAGAAGTCCATTATGAAAAGAGAAAGAAGTTTAAAATCGACACATTGATTCCTTTTTTGCTTATATGATTTTGGATGAACTGTATGCATCAAAAGGTGCATGTACAGCTCTTAAGGAAAAAAATGGAATCCTAATCAATCGACTTTATCGAGAAAGATTACTTTTTTTAGGTCAAGAGGTTGATAGTGAAATATCGAATCAACTAATTAGTCTTATGGTATATCTTAGTATAGAGGAAGAGAATAAAGATTTGTATCTGTTTATAAATTCTCCGGGGGGGTGGGTAATACCCGGAATAGCTATTTATGATACTATGCAATTTGTACAACCAGATGTACAGACAGTATGTATGGGATTAGCCGCTTCAATGGGATCCTTTCTTTTGGCAGGAGGAGAAATTACCAAACGTTTAGCATTCCCTCACGCTTGGCGCCAATGATTCTTTTATTTGAGAATATATATAAAGACTATACCTTCGCCATAAAAACAGTTAATAAAAACATTTTATAAGTAATAATAGCATGGTATTGTGAATTCCATATGCAATTTTTTGTTTTTTTAATCATTCGATTATATATAGAAAGAGTAGTATGAAAAAGAGGGTATTTACAATTTTATCTGATCTATCAGGAACCTAGTTTAATTTTAGTGTCACATACTTTTTTGTTTTTTTTTTTCATACCAGAAAACTTTTAACAATTTTTATTTTAATTAGAAGAAAACATAACATATGAAAAAAAAAAGAAACTTTCGGATTGTTGAATAACAAAATGATATAAAAAACAACGGAACCATCGTAGTATTTTTAATTAAAGAGATTCAAAAAATAAAAAAGAAAGTTGGTTATTGTATTGTTTATTAGTTAAGGATCTGGATCCAAAAGACCCGGTAGATTTTGTACTTCTTTTTTCTTTGATCTTTGATGAAAAAAAAAAAAATAAATTCGTAAACTTAGAAAAAAATTCATCGAAGAAAATACTCTATCCATAGTAGAGGAAAAAAATGAATTGCAGGGATGGAAAAGCCGTATGCATCAATACGCAGAAAATGCTTGTACGGTTATTGAATATTATTTTTGCCCATTTCTTTATTTTCTTATTTGTATTTATCCCTTTTACCTTTATTTGGGAATAAGGATAATCTTTACCAATCTAGGAGAAATCTTTATCAAAATCTTTATCAAGATAAGGGAACTACTTATTAAGTTATAAAATCAGGGTAATGATCCACCAACCCGCTAGTTCTTTTTATGAGGCACAAACGGGAGAATTTATCCTGGAAGCGGAAGAGCTACTGAAAATGCGTGAAACTATCACAAGGGTTTATGTACAAAGAACAGGCAAACCTTTATGGGTTATATCCGAAGACATGGAAAGGGATGTTTTTATGTCAGCAGCAGAAGCCCAAGCTCACGGAATTGTAGATCTTGTAGCCGTTGAATAAAAAATCAGTGGCAAGGATTATTCTAAAAAAATACAGGATTTGAAATTTCATTTTTTAATCTTCTTACTTTAATTTTAATATAATATTTCTATTAGTTAATATATTAATAGAATATAAATAATATAGAATCTAAGTAATTCACGGTTAGGATAGATCTAAACCTGCTCATTATATATATATATTACGACTTACTATGCCAACTATGAAACAACTTATTAGAAACACAAGACAGCCAATCCGAAACGTCACAAAATCCCCAGCTCTTCGGGGATGCCCTCAGCGCCGAGGAACGTGTACCAGGGTGTATGTGCGACTCGTTCAGATCATATACTAAGAAGAAAAAACCTATTTCATTTTTTCATTCAGTATTGTTGATCGGTTAAGATAGTGTGAATGTAGTTTTCCCATTCAGACTATCTTGTATCAAATTTATGGTTTCGATTGGTGCAAACCCAATAGTCTTAATTTACAATTTAAGATGAGAAGGACTTTCCCATCGGTAACAAAACAAATATAAAGTTACCCGTTAAGCGGAGAAAATACTATTTTAATTAAAGATAAAGTATGTCCTTAATGAATGAATTTTGATGGATTTTGGACGAACGGAATAAGAGGGTCAGCTACCCAGCAAATTTTCATAATTAAATACCGTTACTGTATAACTAGATTTCGTTGTGAAAAAATCTACTTACTAAACTAAATATTGGATGGGTAGAGCCAAAGAATGTGAACTGTACAAGTTAACAATAACATTAATTAATATAAAATGAAAAGAAAGAAAGGCTCCGGTGTATAGAGAGGACCTGCCCGTTTCTAAAAAAAATCATAGAAACGATGGAACCCACTAATTTTTTATATATGTCCTATTTCATTTATATTATCTTTTTTGATATCTAGTATCAATACAATTTATTATTTTGAGGTTGAATATTTAGAAAAAAAAAATATAAAAAATCGTGGTTGGGGAGGTTATAGTAGCAAGAGCCATTGGAATTTTTTTTTATACATTGGAAGAATCCATTTTTGTTATTAATAGACTAGGAAGAAGAAAAGAATAACTGAAAAATAAAAAAGTTATTCATCAAAGTCTCAATTATTCAATGACCAGAATTAAACGAGGATATATAGCTCGGAAACGGAGGACAAAAATTCGTTTATTTACATCAAGCTTTCGAGGAGCTCATTCAAGACTTACTCGAACGATTACTCAACAGAAAATTAAAGCTTTGGTTTCGGCTCATCGGGATAGAGATAGGAAAAAAAGAGATTTTCGTGGTTTATGGATTAGTCGAATAAATGCAGTAATTCGCGGGAATCCTAAAGTATATTGTATTTATAGTAATTTAGTATATAGTCTATACACGAGGCAATTGCTTCTTAATCGTAAAATAATTGCACAAATAGCTATATTAAAAGAGAATTGTCTTTTTATGATTGCCAATGATATCATAAAAACCAAAAATCCCCTTAGACTTTACTCCGGAAAGGTATAGAATAGAAATTTGTTTATTTTGATAGCTTTATCATATGATAAAAATTCATATGATAAAGCTATCAAAATAAACAACCACGCTGAATAAAAAAAATTATTCTTTGTTACCTATTATCTTTTTTCTTACAACATAAAAACCCAAAAAGAATTGTTGTAATTTTCGAACAAAACATCAATCAATGTTTAATTCAAATCTCAATTCAAAATAGGATTTCGAATTATTAATTTCTATATTTTTTTTTTCTGAAAGTAGTAGTTCTAGCGGTCGACTCGCTTTTTTCAAATTGTTTTTCATTATTAAGAAAAGGTAACGAAGATAAAATACGAGCTTGTTTTATCGCAATTGTTATTAAACGTTGTTGTTTTAAAGTCAATCTATTTACGCGTCTGGATAATATTTTTCCTTGTTCACTAATAAATCGACTAATTAAACCCATGTTTTTATAATCAATTCGGTCCCCCGATTGGATCGGGGGCAAACGCCTACGAAAAGATCGCTTGGATTTAATAAAGAGTCGCTTAGATTTTTCCATGGTTTATTTATCCCTATTCCAAAAATCACATTTATTACAAAAAATACAATAAAGGATTTGTTTTTTTATTCTGACTTTTCTTTTTTAATATATGTTGTTATTTTTTTAATATATGTTGTTATATACTGATTAATTCAACTGTAAATTATAGAATACAGATAGATCTATCTATATAGATACGAAAAATAGATCATTTTACATGTTAAGTTCTTTGGTTCGAAGGGTAACACACAAGCGATCAATTTGATCTATTTCTTTATTTCTGCGTGAATTGTATGTTTGCAACAACGGGGACAAAATTTTCTTAATTCCAATCGACTAGGCGTATTGTGTCGATTTTTTTTAGTGATATATCTAGAAATACCCGTTGATTCCTTATTAACACTCTTTTTATCACAACCGGTACATTCCAAAATAACAATTACTCGGATATCTTTACCTTTGGCCATGAACCTCCCTTGGGTTTTTAATTCACTTAACTCTTTTGTTTTCGGATTCGAATCTAAGAAAAAACGAAAATAGAAAAATTCGAAATCCAATTTTGAAATATTTCGTTCCAATTAAGATTAATATAGTACAAAAATAATACAATGATCTCGAACTATATTTCGTTTCGAATTGCAATACAATTGCAATACAGTATTTTCGTTTTTTTAATTAAGTATTTTTTATGATATTGTTGCCCCCACCCTATCCATTCCATTTAAATTTCTGCTTTCACTCTATTATTAATAGAAATGGAATTGAATTAATAATTCAATTCCATTGAAGCCTGATATTAATTACATATATTTAATACTTAATTGGATCTATAATCTTCTTCACCCCTTTCCGGGTCAATAACTAGAATGAAAAAAAAGGGAATATCAATGCATCTGGAAAAAAACGATTGATCTCTATCAAGAGACCCGCCAAAGCCCCGAACCATAGAGTACTTACTACTGGTGCCACGGAAAGATATGTTTTTAGATCTCGCATTTCAAATCCTCCTTTTTAAGTCTTTTTTCTATCTATAATTTATTTGAATTTAATATTCTTTTTTCTTATTCTAAAGAATATTAGTTATATTTCTTTAGAATCTTTTTTTTCTTTTTCATATTCTATTGTATATTATAGTATAGGAAACTCAAAAAAATGGCAGAAAATTAGAAAAATGATATATATATATATTATATATATCTATATATCAACAGATAAAAATGTGGAAAACAAGACAAAGATTCTTTACAATAACACTAGAAACAAATGGAAAAGGGATGTAGCGCAGCTTGGTAGCGCGTTTGTTTTGGGTACAAAATGTCACGGGTTCAAATCCTGTCATCCCTATCCTTAACTATTACTTATCATATGATATTCCGTATTATATGATATTCCGTATTATATATTTATTATATGAGATGAGCAATAAAACGGGACCAATTGAAGACGAATTCCAATTGGACATACATACCGAATATCTATATATATATATATATTGATATAGTATATACATGTAAAATGGATTTAGATCATATAAAATAATTTATGAAAACAAAGCGCTCTTAGTTCAGTTCGGTAGAACGCGGGTCTCCAAAACCCGATGTCGTAGGTTCAAATCCTACAGAGCGTGATGATTCAAATCCTACAGAACGTGATTCTTGTATTGTTCGAATGATAATTACACTGAAATAATTGAACATTAAAAGTCTTAATTTAATCCTTGTAGATTAGGATTAAAACAAAATAAATAGGGAATCCGCAAAAAAAGAGACATTAATTAATCAAAGATCCAACTGATCACCTCGTCGGTATTGTAAATATGCAGTTACAAATAATCCAGCCAAAGTAATGGGAATTAAACCTAACACGATTCCAAATAGAAAAACTTCAATCATTTTGATTTGTTCGAAAGGTAAAAAGAAAGGTAATATCTATCCTTAACCATTAATCTGTATTGATCATGAATCTCAACGACCGAGAATTATAAATTGACACAGTAAGG